TCAGCAGAATATGTAAGCGATTCATATACAGCATCTTTTTCGTTTATCAAGGGTTCTAATAATTGATATGTTTCGACAAATAATTGAAATTCAATTTCTTGATCTGTATCCTCAATTTTTGGAAACTTAAAAAGCCCTTCTGGTAAGCCCCGATCAATGAACCTACAAAACCCTTCAAATTGGATCTGATTCAATCCAGGTAGTGTAGACATTCCTTCATTTCCATCCCCAAGCATTTTCAATTTCCCCGTGAATTTTATCGAAAAATATTCCACCGATTTGCTGCCATTCTTCATCAAATCACATGACTCAATTTAGCAATACTGGAATTTCTGTTCTTTATACTGAATTACATGAAATTTTAACTAATCCCGTGTATGAAATACCTATTATGAAAAGAGGAATAAATAAAATAGAATTTTATACTCAACTTCGAAGGAAGGAATTTGCAACAAAACAAACAGATAGAATCTAAATTCGAATCTCAAAATGGAAATGAATTGAAAAATTCGACCCGGATTTCAAGATTTTTTTTTTCATTTTAAGGAATATAAAAAAATGCATACCGTTTCTATCATTATTATGATATTCCATATTCCAATTCAATTGGATACCAGAAAAAAGGAATTCGGGATTGTAAAGAAAAGAAATATTTTTAACTATTTTTTTGGAGAATACGATTGATTAGAGTGTGTAATGTGTAATTAAGGCTTTTGTATTTTTTAAACATGCATAGATTGAACTCTAGCTATAGATCTGTCTCTAATTTTATTGCAGTCATATTTGTTCGGGACAACACATAACATGTCGTGCTTCTCCTTAACAATTTCTTGATAATTCCATTCCGTATAGTATCGGTATTATATATATGGATCGATAAGATACCCGATTAGATAATATCTGTGTAACTATTCAAATTTATGTTCTAGGGTTTACATATATTGACAGTTGCTGTTATAATTGGAATGGAGAAAGTTTTTTTTTCAATAAAAAAGCAATATTGATTGGTTATGTATCAATTTTTCTTATCTCATTAAGAAAAAAAACCATTTTAGATTCAAATATTCAAGAATAATTCATAAATTAATAGTTAACGGTTGCGAATTGTCTCGATATTTTTTTTTTTTATTTTTCAATAGAAAAAAAGGGGTATTCTCATATACTTCATATATTTATATATCTATATCTATTTGGCGGCATGGCCGAGTGGTAAGGCGGGGGACTGCAAATCCTTTTTCCCCAGTTCAAATCCGGGTGTCGCCTAATCAATAAGACATTTGAAATGAAATATTGTATTACGTTTTTTATAGAAAACTTTTTTCCAATAGAAGCAAGCTAGGGAAAAGGAGTCTTGAGACTTGTGTTTGATTCTAAATTCTAAGCATCAGTAGGTTTATTCTAAAAAATGCTGTATGTAAATATTTTCGTCTCGGATTCAAGTAGTGAAAAGGAATCAATAAATTTAGAAATGATAGTTCTTTCACTACACAACTATTGTAGTGTCCGTCTACTGACTGGATCTCGAATTAGATTGGATAAGGATAAGTTGGATAGGGAATTCCATTTTTCGTTAGAGAACGGGCGGAAGAAAAACCTTGTCTACAGACTGATGGAAAGTCTATTAGTGCTTCCACATTTAATTAATATTAGTTAGATTAGTTAGATTGAATAGTTTTTAATTTAGCTAATTCGCTTTCTTAATCTTAAAAGTATATATAGAATTATATAATTTATTATATAAAATATATAAAATAGAATTTCAAATATTTTACAATTTTTTTTATTCTAAAATCGAATAGAAAAAATAAAATCTTTCTTTTCACTAACCTCTAGTAAAAGAAATTAATAGGCACGCTATCTTCCGATTATTTTCGTTTTTTTAGAGAACGAATCGGGAGACATTAGGGAATTCTTTCAAATAGAAATAAGAAAGAGTATAAGTATGCAAATTAATCTGTCTTGATTCTTTTTTTTATACTTAATGAAATTACTTAATGAATTAATGAAATGGGGGGGGTAAAACAGAAATCTTTTTATTCCTACCTGTTAGTAACATTCATTTACTTAAAACTTCCGAGGATGTTTCCGGATGTGTTGTTTATGCTTAATATTTTCCGATTTTACTAAAAATCATATAAAAAAAACTTTTTAGATGTTCTAATAGAAAGGATTCTTGTTTTTCGTCAATGGTGTTAGCCCTGAATCCTTTTTTTTTTTTTTGACTCTCTAACAGCAATTCCACTATTATTATAGTCTTTTTAGTGAATAATACAAAAGAAAATAATAGAAGAAAAATTTTTGAATAATAATTAAATAATTCCAGAGATAGGAGACAAAATTTACATGGATATAGTAAGTCTTGCTTGGGCTGCTTTAATGGTAGTTTTTTCATTTTCCCTTTCCCTCGTAGTATGGGGAAGAAGTGGACTATAAGGATACTCAAAATTGAGTTAAGGGATCAAAGTACCCATTTTGTTTTCTACTTGGGTTTTTAAATTTCTGAACTATTGTAAAGTATTTCATTTATACTAATTAATTGAGTTCAAATATAAACAACTATAAAATAGATCTGCATTTCAGGGTTCTATTATATTCTATTAGTGTAATGTATTCGATGTATATGTATATTATAGAAATGGAAAATACTCTTTCAATCAAACAAAGATTTGAAATCTTATCTATATTGGTATTTTGAGAAAATCAAGAGAATCCAATAGAATAGGAAATTGCTTCCTATTCCAACCGAATTCTTCTTAAAATTTCTCTTTCGATGAACTGACGCTTAACCAGGTTATATATATATATATATATCGAAAATGGAGGACCGCATAATCCCCATTCCGGCCCCCCCTTCTTTTTTTAATATGATACCGGGATTGTAAAAAGAATCCGAAGAATAAGAGTTGTTTTTTGATTATTTCAGATTCATTGGAATCAATACAAATCAAATAGATGAAACTCAAAAAAAATTGGACACAATTCTCAGATAGTAGAAATCAAATATATTTGATTTCTACTATCTGGATTACGCTGATTGTAGTCCGATCTTTTTTTTTTAGACTAAGACCCAAAATTGAAAACCTTTTTCATTTTTTTTTTTAATCATTGATTACATTGATAAAAATTAAGAAGTCAGATTTAAGTGAAATTAGTCACTTTGACTTACCGTTTTTACGTAAATTATAAGTAAAAAAGCAGTAGGAACTAGAATAAACAGTGCAGTAGCAATAAATGCGAGAATATTTACTTCCATAATCTTTATTATGTTTTATTTCTCTTAAATTTCCAATAAAAAATTCGGGATTTAATCCCATAGAGATGATAAATCTTTCATCGATAATTAATTCAACAATGGTATAAATTTGATTTCGATGATATCAAATTGGATCAATATCACGAATAACAATATCTGAGTTATCAAATCGACTTATCGTCGAGAATTAAATAGTATAACATAGGAAGATCTTTTATCCATACTAAATAAAACAAAAAAAACATTTTTTTTTTGATGGAATTCAAAATTTCCTTTCCTTCCTTATTAGGAAGGAGATTTTGTTTATCAATTTTATTCCCTTTCACACAAAAAATGAATGGATGTCTTTTTTTTTTTTGGGGGGGGGGGTTGGATCCATCGGGACTGACGGGGCTCGAACCCGCAGCTTCCGCCTTGACAGGGCGGTGCTCTGACCAATTGAACTACAATCCCAGGGAAAGGGGTGTACAGTATACATATTTTTACGGTTTCTTTCAAACCCTTATCTTTTTCTATTTTTCTATTTCGGATTCGAACCATTTTGCTGTAAATGAAAGAGGCGGATTTTTGTATATATTGATTGATATCGATATGCACTTTCGTGAGATCGACACAGATTACGAGCAATCTGTTTGTTATTGACAAATCGATTGAAAATGGAATCAATGAAAAAAAAAAATATTTTTTTGTCTATTTAAAAATTTTCCCTAGATTTTCTATTTACAGATCTTGATATGAATCGAGATTCTTAGCAAGATTCGAATTTGTGGAAAGATGGAATACAGAAAAAAAAATAAATAGCGTTTAGGGATGTTTCATATTTAGATTATTCCGTATCAGAGCACATCAGTCATTTCCGGAGAACAATAAATGGGTTATATAACTTCATAGTGGATCGGCAAATTCTTGGGCCGAGCTGGATTTGAACCAGCGTAGACATATTGCCAACGAATTTACAGTCCGTCCCCATTAACCGCTCGGGCATCGACCCAGGAACAGGAAGAATACATTTCAGTTTTTATTGAAAATTCATGATCAACCTCCTTTCGTAGCACCCTACCCCCAGGGGAAGTCGAATCCCCGCTGCCTCCTTGAAAGAGAGATGTCCTGAACCACTAGACGATGGGGGCATACTTGCCCGACCGCCATTATACTACGTTCATAGTATGAACAGTTTTTTGGAATTGTCAATATAATGGAATGATATCATATGATTCGATAAAAAAAAATTTTACATCTTTCCAAATTCTATCGAAATTTTTGATTAATCATTTTGATTTCGAAATTGTTTTATTTTTTTTTATTCCAGTCATAATAAGAAAATAATAAGTAATGTGAAAGAAAGTCAAATAAAGAGAAAATCCTTTACGGGAATGATTAGTTTGTTGGAAAGAACGGTAGGTTAAAACTTCATTTCTTTCACTGTCCTTTATTACTAAGATTCGATAGGTATTAGGTATATTTATATCTAATACTAAGCCGGGAAATAAAATAAAAAAACGATAATCAATCTGGAAATCGGGTAAATAGAGATCAACAAGTTTTTTAAAAGAATTTCAAAATAAAATACGAATTTGGTTTAGGGACAGGACAAATGGAATCCATTTATCAATGATTCGATGAAATATTTGAATGGGTGAGTACATTTATGTATCAATGAAATGAATTTGGTGTTATGATTAGAATGACTTCCAGACTCAATTTTGAAATAATGTATTCCATTTATATTGGTCAAATCCAATATTAA